TATATTAATTCGAATTACAATTTAATAATTTGACAATTTTATTTAATAAATTTGATTTACTAATTCGAATCTAATTACTAATTAATTATATTTTATATTATTAGATATTCATTATATACGATAGGAATTAATAAGAAATAAATTAATAAAAATGAAATTCTGATTCTATAATTTAAAAATTAAAATTTAATTCTTAATTTATAATTCTTAATTATAATTATTACAAGATATCTTTATAACAATATAATAATAACAGGTACAAATAGTAAATCGAGGTATTCATTCTATGATAACTTTCAACTTTCCCTCTATTTTTGTGCCTTTAGTAGGCCTAGTATTTCCGGCAATTGCAATGGCTTCTTTATTTCTTCATGTTCAAAAAAACAAGATTGTTTAGATCCGATTAGACTTATATCATAACACAAATATCTATTGAGTGGAATATGGTATAAGATGCGACTTCTGGCAAACAGAAACGAAAGAGTTCTTATGCATAGAGAAAATGATATATGGGTAAATGAATTCCAGCTATTTTCAAATAGAATCAGGATTGGCGGATTTTGAAACGGAAAGTCTATGTATCTATATGTATGTCGATATTTCTTGTGAGATCATATGAAGGGGATGTTCTTTTTTTAGATCTAACCAATTTGATGAATTACTCCTAAAGATTCACATCAAAATAGTGCTAGTTGATGAGAGTTATTTCTGAAACAAAAAGAGTAAAGTTAAATTCATTTTGGCTATTCTCTCAATTCCAATAAAATGCAATCAGATCAAGTATGAGTTGGCGATCAGAACATATACGGATAGAGCTTATAAAGGGGTCTCGAAAAACAAGTAATTTTTTCTGGGCCTTTATCCTTTTTTTCGGTTCATTAGGATTCTTATTGGTTGGAATTTCCAGTTATCTTGGTAGAAATTGGATATCTTTATTTCCGTCTCAACAAATCATTTTTTTTCCACAAGGGTTCGTAATGTCTTTCTATGGGATCGCGGGTCTCTTTATTAGCGCCTATTTGTGGTGCACAATTTTGTGGAATGTAGGTAGTGGTTATGATCGTTTCGATAGAAAAAAAGGAATAGTGTGTATTTTTCGTTGGGGATTTCCTGGAAAAAATCGTCGTGTCTTCCTCCGATTTCTTATAAAAGATATTCAATCCGTCAGAATAGAAGTTAAAGAGGGTATTTATGCTCGTCGTGTTCTTTATATGGAAATCCGAGGCCAGGGGGCCCTTCCCTTGACTCGTACTGATGAGAATTTGACTCCACAAGAAATCGAACAAAAAGCTGCTGAATTGGCCTATTTTTTGCGTGTACCAATTGAAGTTTTTTGAGAAATGAACTAAAGGATGAATGCTTTCTCAGCAGGAGAATAAAAGTTTTTTCGAAATAGTCTTGTTTCAAATTTGACCAATTAAGATATCTGGAATTTTTGTATTTCTTTTCTGCATTCGAAGTAGATTTTTATTCTATTTCTGTATTCTTTCTAGATTCAAAGACTAAGCACGGAATCAAAAATAAAAAACAGTAAATCGATTCATAGATTCGATACCTTGTAATAGAATTTATACTTGATAGAAATATTCAATCGCATAGAGTCGGCGAATGAGGTGGGTTCATTAACAATTCACAAATAAAAATGGCAAAAAAGAAAGCAGTCACTCCTCTTCTCTATCTTGCATTTATAGCCTTTTTGCCCTGGTGGATTTCTCTCTTTTTTAATAAAAGTATGGAATCTTGCATTATTAATTGGTGGAATACTAGGCAATCCGAAACTTTTTTGAATGATATTCAAGAAAATAATATTCTAGAAAAATTCATAGAATTAGAGGAACTCCTCTTCTTGGACGAAATGATCAAGGAATATTCGGAGATACATCTACAAAAGTTTCGTATAGGAATCCACCAAGAAACGATCCAATTAATCAAGATATACAATGAGGATCGTATCCATACGATTTTGCACTTCTCGACAAATATAATCTGTTTCATTATTTTAAGTAGTTATTCTATTCTGGGTAATGAAGAACTTTTTATTCTTAACTCTTGGGCTCAAGAATTCTTATATAACTTAAGCGATACAATAAAAGCTTTTGCTATTCTTTTATTAACTGATTTATGTATCGGATTCCATTCGCCCCATGGGTGGGAACTAATGATTGGCTCTGTTTACAAAGATTTTGGATTTATCCATAATGATCAAATTATATCTGGTCTTGTTTCCACCTTTCCAGTCATTCTAGATACAATTTTTAAATATTGGATTTTCCGTTATTTAAATCGAGTATCGCCGTCACTTGTAGTGATTTATCATTCAATGAATGATTGACAAATGATCCACTGATATTAATCCAATTCTAATTTTTGTTTCTTTGTAGTTGTACATAAGCAAAGCATTTTAAATCGTACTTACTCTTTCTATCTATCCTGGGATTCATCCGATATTATTCCAGTAAAATTATTCCAGTAAATAACAGAATCGTAGATAGGGAACTAT